CTATAGATCTGCCCGTTGTTGATTGGAAATTGGAAACTGATATTAGAAAGAAAAGATTACTTAATTACAGTATTGATTTCGGAATATGTATTTTTTGTGGTAATTGCGTTGAGTATTGTCCAACAAATTGTTTATCAATGACTGAAGAATATGAACTTTCTACTTATGATCGTCACGAATTGAATTATAATCAAATTGCTTTGGGTCGGTTACCAATGTCAATAATTGACGATTACACCATTCGAACAATTTTAAATTTGCCTGAAATAAAAACTTAAGAACTCATTTTGATCTAAAAGAATGAAGGTTTTTGTTTGGTGAATAACTACAATTATATTCATAATTATATTGATTAGGATTAGGCGGCGAGTAATTTATATTAATATGAAAAATATATTTCTTTTCTATAGTCTATATTGATGATTTGAAAATTGATGATTTGAAAATATATAGATTCAAATTACTCCTTCGAGAGATTTGGCCAATAACTACATCTACATCAATCCATATCCATGAAAATGGAATTTTTCAAATTGAATAATTAAGAACTATTATAAAATAGAAAAAAAGTTATAAAATAGAAAAAAAGTGGAGTTACTTCTTTTTTCCTGACCGGGTCAATAAAGTTATGCAAGATTTTGATTTATTTATCTCTTATATATAATGGATTTACCTGGACTAATACATGATTTTCTTTTAGCCTTTCTGGGATTAGGTCTTATATTAGGGGGTCTGGGAGTAGTATTACTTGCCAATCCCATTTATTCTGCCTTTTCATTGGGATTTGTTTTTGTTTGTATATCGTTATTCTATATTCTATCGAATTCCCATTTTGTAGCTGCTGCGCAGCTCCTTATTTACGTAGGAGCCATAAATGTTTTAATCATTTTTGCTGTGATGTTCATAAATGGTTCAGAATATTCCAAAGATTTCCGTCTTTGGACCGTGGGAGATGGAGTAACTTCCGTGGTCTGTACAAGTCTTTTTGTTTCACTAATGACTACTATTCCAGATACGTCATGGTACGGGATTATTTGGACTACAAAAGCAAACCAGATTGTAGAGCAAGATCTGATAAGTAATAGTCAACAAATTGGGATTCATTTATCAACAGATTTTTTTCTTCCGTTTGAATTTATTTCAATAATTCTTTTAGTTGCGTTAATCGGCGCAATTGCTGTAGCTCGTCAATAATAACTCTTTATAACTGGAAAAACCTTGTTATGAGCTATCACATGTCTTTCCTTTTTTCTATTTGACTTTGTATATAAATTTCTATTTGACTTTGTATATAAAATAGAAATTATTTATTAGTTCAATCTATTCCCAATATATTACTTTGTTGCATTACTCGTTATATTCTAGTCAATCCAATTGGTTAAATTGTTGTTCATATTGAAATGAATCGAGATTTATAAGGAGTTGGTTAATGATGCTCGAACAGGTACTTTTTTTGAGTGCTTATTTATTTTCTGTTGGTCTATATGGATTGATTACAAGTCGAAATATGGTTAGGGCTCTTATGTGTCTTGAACTTATATTAAATGCGGTTAATCTCAATTTTGTAACATTTTCTGATTTTTTTGATAGTCGTCAACTAAAAGGATCCATTTTTTCTATTTTTGTTATAGCTATTGCAGCTGCTGAAGCCGCTATTGGACTCGCTATTGTTTCATCAATTTATCGTAACAGAAAATCAACTCGTATAAATCAATCAAATTTATTGAATAAGTAATATTATAATATAAATTATCACATTATAATTTTCATAAATTAATTTCAATTAGTAAATTAATTTCAATTAGCATGTCTGCCATGTAAGATATGATCATGTTATCACAAAGATAAGAAATCAAAGTATTTTGGCACTGTCAATCCAGAAATAGAGAAAAAAACGGGGAACTCATCGATTCATCTAGTACTAGTATTTAAATAGATAATTCATTTATCAATTTACTAGATTGAAACTTTATCGCGTTCAAAAATAGATAGATCCAATGTCGCATTCAGTAAAGATTTATGATACATGTATCGGGTGTACTCAATGTGTTCGAGCCTGTCCTACGGATGTTTTAGAAATGATCCCTTGGGACGGATGTAAAGCCAAACAAATAGCTTCTGCTCCAAGAACAGAGGATTGTGTCGGTTGTAAGAGATGTGAATCCGCCTGCCCAACAGATTTCTTGAGTGTTCGAGTTTATTTATGGTATGAAACAACCCGCAGCATGGGTATAGCTTATTAATACGTTACAGAAACCCCTACTTGAGTCCATTTTTTTACCGCAAAAACCTGTGCTCAAAAATAGATTATTTTTGAGCACAGGTTTTTCTGGTCCAAGTGTATCTTGTCTTTACCACGAACAAATTTCCTTGGTTAACAATAATTGTAGTTTTACCAATATTTGCAGGTTCCTTAATTTTCTTTCTTCCCCATAAAGGAAATAGGGTAATAAAGTGGTATGCTATATGTATATGCATGTTAGAACTTCTTCTAACAACC